TCTTTTAGGAAAGGGATGAGGGAAAACAGAATGCAAGTACAATAAAAAAAAGAAGTTAACCAACCCAAAAGAACCAATAAAGGGAAAAATTTCATCGAGTTTGTATTCTTTTGGCGACATGGCCGAGTGGTAAGGCGGGGGACTGCAAATCTTTTTTCCCCAGTTCAAGTCTGGGTGTCGCCTGATCAACAAAATACTCAAAATCTGCTATTCTGTTTTGCCGATCTAACTCTTTTGCTAATAGAACTGGCTCAATTATTTCCCAGCAGAAGCAGAGGAAAAGGACTTTTTTTATACTTATTTGTTTGATTCTAAGCAAGCCTCAGGTATAGGTTTTTTGTAAAAAATGGTAAATCCCTGAAGTCTAGATGCAAGGAACGATTAGAGTGATGGAGAGGGCGGAATTTCGATACGGACTCACGAGAGCCTCTGAGTGCTCAGGCATTGAATCAATATTCTATTGAATAGAGAATTGTGAATAGAGAATTGAAATTTTTTATAAATAGAAATCTATTTTGTTGATTGGTTCATCAATAGTGTTAGGCCAGAATCTCTTTTTGACTCTGCGCTATTGATTCCACTATTATTAGTGAGCAATAATAAATAATAGAAAAATTCCTTCATATTCATAGAAATAGGGGACATAATTCACATGGATATAGTAAGTCTCGCTTGGGCTGCTTTAATGGTAGTCTTTACATTTTCTCTTTCACTCGTAGTATGGGGAAGAAGTGGACTCTAGAGGTACTATTTATTAATTGAGTTGAGGAATAAAACTCTATCAATTGTTTTATAGATCATTCTGAAAAGTTTTTTTAACGATTTTAAATAAAAATATATGCATTTTATTTCTAAATTTTCTATTTTAATGATAGGCTCTTCATATCTTCATAGAATTTATAGATAGACAATCAGGACGATCTAATTTTTCTTTTTTATTTAGTTTTACTGCTTACTGTTCAAAGAAGCATCCGCGTTATAGTAAGTGCCTATACACTTGTTCTGAGAAACAATATAAATTGTCTAACAAAAAACTATGTATTTTTTTGCCTTAGGAGAGTTTCATATTGGCCATTTACCGCTTATTTTATTCTTTTTTAAATTGGATTCCCATAGAACTCCAGAACTCCTGTTAATGATTCAATCAATTACCTCTTTCAAATGCTAAACTAAAAAAAAAGAAATGACTTGCTTTTTTTAATCAAACTTCCTTCATTGATCTTACTTTTTCGATAGATATGGAGATTCATATTGGAAAAAATACGAAAGAAAAGAAATCTAATAATTAGAACAAATAGATGTAGCAAAGAAAAAGAAATAGAGTTAGGTACTATGTACATTCCATATATGAAATTGATATCTACATATAGGAAGATCCATCCTATTGTAGATTGATCTATAATAAGTTTGTATTATTATTAGAATACTACTTTTTTACTACTTTACTACAGACTACAGTATTTTATACAGTGTAGAACTTTTTTTACACTACAATAAAACTACAGGAAAGGTATGGTAGAAAGAAATATATGAATCTTTCTTTCTACCATATACTATCGGATCGCATAGAATACTTCGAATTCTGGTCCGCGCATTTCATTTAAGACGCGGAATTTGAATCCTTTTCGTCAGAAGTAAGGTTTCGGTCAAATTTTTGAATCATTTTTACTTTTATTTTGACTAACTGTTTTTACGTAAATGATAAGTAGAAAAGCAGTAGGCACGAGAACGAACAATGCAGTAGCAATAAATGCAAGAATATTTACTTCCATAATCTAATCGTTTTTTTATTTGAATTTTATTTCACAATAACTCGGGATTTAATCCCATAGAGATGGTAAATCTTTTGCCTGTAAATTCAATGGATGAACTACCTCTCGACGGTATTGAATCGAATCAATATCATAAATAACAATATCTGCGCTATCAAATAAATGCATCGTCGAGAATTGAATAGTATACCATAGGAAGATCTTTTATCCACACCTAATCAAACGAAAAATGGGATTCCTGATCCAATCAAGAATTATTTTATTTACTGTTCCGTTCCTTCTTTTCGATAACCTACCCTACGCCCTTCTTGTATCATTATCCGATGAGATGATACTTCTCGGACGGCCCTTCCGCTTCCATTAACCACAAACCAAAATAAACAATAGATCAGATTATTATATTAGGACTAGGACACATATATTAAAAGTTCAGTGTGTAATTTGAATGAAATATATTTGTCAAATTCAAATTAGTAAATTTACTAATTGAGGTTACCAAAAATGATAAGCAGAAACGGAGCTCATGGGGGGAATTCGATTCCCTTTATTTTTAGTTTGGGTCATATAATAAATTAATTCCATTTGTGTATGTTCTACCAAGAACCCTGTGATACTCTCTGTCCATATTACATTATGAACAATCGAAAAATAAGACCCGATCTATCTTGGAATCCTAAATATAATGCTACCAACAATTGTACTAATCTAAATAGATCTTTATACCATCA